TCACGAAAGGTGGAAAACTTATTCAGATTTAGTCACACCATTATATTGACAATTACACAAAACTATTCATACTAAGAGCTAAGAGTACGATGGCGATCGGGCAGATATGCCCCTATCGTCTAGTGGTTCAGGACATCTCTCTTTCAAGGAGGCAGCGGGGATTCAACTTCCCCTGGGGGTAGTTGATCGTGTATTATCAATAAGTCTAGAATTGATTCTTCCTGGGTCGATGCCCGAGTGGTTAATGGGGACGGACTGTAAATTCGTTGGCAATATGTCTACGCTGGTTCAAATCCAGCTCGGCCCAAGAATTCGCCGATCCATCATGAGATTCTATAATGAATTTGTCCTTCGGAAACACCGGGGGAATAAAGAAAAGAAGAAATTTTATATCATATCCTATTTGTTCCCATATATTCTTTATTTCATGAATGATCTAGATTCATGATCAATAAATTCAATTTCAATAAAAAGAAATTAAATATAAATATAGGGAAAGGATTAAATTATAAATTAAACAATAAAAATATTTCTTTATTGAAAGATTTCTTATCAATCAATTTAACACTATTTGACAATAGGATGACTAGTAATCCGTGTTGTTTTCACTAAAGTCCATTTCCATGTGGATATAAATATATCATCCCTTTCTCTGTTACAATGTTACAATACAACGATTCTAAATAGAAATAGTTTTAATTTAATAAAATCATTAAGAATATGTATCTGTATCCTGTATACCTTTTATTTCTCTGGGATTGTAGTTCAATCGGTCAGAGCACCGCCCTGTCAAGGCGGAAGCTGCGGGTTCGAGCCCCGTCAGTCCCGACCTAGTATCTAATGACCCCCATCAATTCATCTCTTTATTTTCTGTCAAGGGGCGGGGAGTGGGATCTAATTCCCAGAGGGGGTCCTTATTTATTTTTTTCCGTTTCGAATTTCTTATTGAGAAAATACAATATGACAATTTCAATTATTGAAATTAGTACCAAGGAGGATAGAGATATGTGGATTGCTACAATTGTTGGTAGCATCCTATTTAGGATTCTGAGAGATACCTGTCTGGTTTTTTTCGATTGCTCCCAATCCGTGGAAGGAAATTGAATACCCATATATATATATATTTTCACCAGAGCACATACACAAATTTTGATTCGTTTATTATACGATAGAAAATGAACTTAATTTTCACATAGTTACCTCGATAAAATACTTTTCCGATTAAAGCTACCCCCTTTCTAGCTCCGATTTTGTATAACCTAAATTACTAATTGGAAACAATCTATCTATTTATATAATTAAAACTGCACACTTTATTTTTGATATATGTGTTCCAGTACCAATCCAAAGAAAGAAAGCGGCATTTTTTTTAATAAAAGAAAGATCAAATAAAGAACCATCCCTCTTTTTAATAAGGGAATTAATAATCTTTTTTTATTCCCATTGAATTGAAGGGGAAGGTCCTATCAAAGAAAGAACAAACTAAAAAAAAAAGTAGTTAATTTGTCGAAATATTCGATCTTTTCTTCTTCTTTTTCCATTTCACTTCTACTATTTGGGTTTGTGACCAATGGAAGTGGAAGATGGGTTAGATGGATGATACCTCATTATATGATTATATAAGGAAGACGGTAGGTTATAGAGAATAACGAATGGATAAAGAATCAAAAATTGAATGGGATTCTTGATTGGATCAGGAATCCAATTTTTTTTTATTCTGTATGGATAAAAGATCTTCCTATGTTATACTATTCCATTCTCGACGATGAATAGATTTGATAGCTCAGATATTGTTATTCATGATATTGATTCGATTCAATATCATCGGGATGTATTCCTCCCATTAAATTTACAGGAGAAAGGTTTAGAATCTCTATGGGATTAGATCCCGAGTTATTATATTATGAAGTAAAAAAACGATGAAATTATGGAAGTAAATATTCTCGCATTTATTGCTACTGCACTGTTCATTCTAGTTCCTACTGCCTTTTTACTTATCATTTACGTAAAAACGGTCAGTCAAAATGATTAATTTGAATCAAGCTTGACTTCTTAGTTCTTATCAATAATGGAAGAAATGAAAGGGATTCAAACTCCACGTCTTAAATGAAATGAGCGGATTCAAATCAGCAGTATACGAGATCTGATAGTATGGTAGAAAGAAATATAGGAATCTTTCTACCACACTATCGATTATTATATAAAATGAGAAGGTTGGACTGTATAAAGATATATATATAGGTTTAATATAATATGGATCACTCCATAATATGTATATTGATATATGTACATATAACTCATCATATATGTGTAATATATATTAGCACCCCAATTCGAGTTCTTTGCTACATCCATGCTACATCCATTTGATTTGTACCGATTTCGATCAATACAATACGATATAATCGAATGCCCACTTTGACTCTTATGTCTTACGGTTCTAATTACTCGTTTTATTTTATTATATATTTATAGTTAATTTATTTCCAATATGGATCCCGGGATCCGCCGAAACAATCAAATCAACGGAAGAAGGTATGGTATGGGCGTAGAATAGATTATATAATATAAAAGAAATCTAGTCATCTTTTTTTTAGCATTCCAACAAGGAGTCATTTATTTAGCCATTGACAGGTGATTCAAGGAATTCCGTGGGAAATTCAATTCTTCATATTTGTAAAAAGAGTAGTAGATACCACCTATTTATAACGCGTGAACCATGATATTAAGCGAGTCGATAAAACAGAAATAACATTTCTAGGAGTCTAAAAGGTAAATGCACAGTATGTGAATCGCCCCCCGCAATATTATGCGTAGTACTTCGTTGGACAAACGCTATATCGGTGTTTCCCTCGGTATAAAGTACGTATCTACATAATAACAGATAGACTTCCTCTTCGAACAGTAAAGCGGGAAACAAATAAAAAGGGGGTTGGTTGCTCCTCATTGCCATATATCATTCTGTTAAAGTTCATCTAAATAGAATATTTTTATTTTAGGACGAATTCGGTTGGAAAAAATTTTGATTTCATATCATGTGTATTCCTTTTACTTTCAAAATACAAACATCGGAATAATTGAATGAAATATTTGTTTGATTGAAAGGTTATTCTTCATCTATTACATTACTTTACTGGATTCCAGTAGAATTTTTCTATGAAGATATTTTTCTTGAAAAACGCTTTGCAGAACGATCTATGAAACCATTAATACAGTTTGATTACTCAACTCAATTAAATTAGTAATGATCCTAGAGTCCACTTCTTCCCCATACTACGAGTGAAAGGGAAAATGTAAAGACTACCATTAAAGCAGCCCAAGCAAGACTTACTATATCCATGTGAATTCTGTCTCCTATCTCTATGAATATGAAGAAACTCTTCCATTATTGATCACTAATAATAATGTAATCAATGGCACAGAGTCAAAAAGGGATTTTGAACGAAGGCTATTGATGAACCAACCCAATAACTCCACCCATAACAAGTTCGGATATGATTTGTGGGAGAATTTGGAAGCATTAAGTACAAGCAAGATAGACAGTTACTTTCTTGTAATTATCAAGGGAGGCCGATTAATGGAACATGCAGGAATAGTAAGACCTATTGGTTCTTTTGTTACCCTTCATAATAAAACAGCATAACAATATACAATCAAGATAAATCACTATCTATCACATATCTCTATTTACCGTTTGATCTAATCCTTACGGCCTCCCGAGTGTTGTTGTGAAATACTTGGGAGACCCTCTATTATATTAATAATCTATTTTGCTTAGGTGTTACCGAAAATAAAGAAGTTTTATTTTTCAACCCCAACCCTTAGTCTTTTTTTTTCTATATTCTATAAAAGAAAGCAATTATTCATCCAATATTGCTTGAATGTATGTCTGAGCACTCATAAATTCTCGCGAGTCTGTATACAAAGCATCTTCCACCCTTTCCACAACTACCAATTCCCCGCTCAACCGTTTAATTCAAGAATCAGTCATTAGACATTAGTACTGGAAGTTTTGATAGTCTAGCCCTTCCTATACTAAATACTAAAATTCTCCCTGGAATCCCAAGCGCAAGGATTGACAGTCTTTTAGCCTCCAGCTTCTTAAAATCAAAATAAAGCAAGTTTCGGAAGTTCGAGTCCTTTTCCTCTGCTTATGCTAGGCAAGGATTCGGCGACTTCTATTATATCAGCAAGCAAAGGGATTTCGAGTTTTTTCTTGATCAGACGACACCCAGATTTGAACTGGGGAAAAAGGATTTGCAGTCCCCCGCCTTACCACTCGGCCATGCCGCCAAAACGATAAAAATAGATGGAAATATTCCTGGTGGGTTATTACTTAATAAATACTTAATCCCCCCTTTTTTTATTTATTGATTTGCATCTGGAATACCATTTTCCTTATTCCTTTCCTAATAAACTGAAACTAAAAAAATCCTTCCTTTTTTGTTTTGATTGGAGCCGGACCCTTCTATTAATTGTATAGTATCTCAAATATCAAAATACACAACGCCGAAAAATTTCCCTCCTTTTTTGAAAGAAAATATTTGGATTTTGAGTCACACAATCAAAAATTCAGCGCAAATGAAATTGGACCCATTAACTATTGACTGTTAAGTTCTTGGATCTCGTATTGTGTTTCCTTAATGGCATAAGAAAATGCAATTGATACACAACTAATCAGTATCAATAATTTTCAATAATAAATCCTTTTCAATTTCAAGTATAACTATAACAACATTTATGTGTAATTTTGTGTATATGTAAACCCCAGAACAGAAATTGTTACACAGATATACCCAATCCAGGATCTTATTTATATATGATATGCCATAGGAACTTAATTAAAGTAATTAGCGTGCTTCAATATTTCATTGAAGATATTGAATATCAAACCCTTTTGCGTTGCGCACTTCAATCGTATTCCACGAATTCAACCAGCAGATGGGTAAAAATGCCTCTTTTTTTTTGCGAATAATTTTTTTTTGAACAAGGAATCCACT